AATATATATTTTTGTAAAAATTTATGTTCTGGAGTTTACATATACTCATATGTTTTGTTATAATTGAAGTGGGGAAAGATTTTTTGATTGAAAAAATCAATACTGATTAGTTCTGCCTCAATTTTTATTTTCTTATGTCATTAGGAAAACACAATTTTGAGATTCAAATCCATGAATCATTCATGAATTCGAAGTAAGCAGCCAATAGTTAATGGTTCAAACCGATCGGCTAAAAATACACATTTTATTTCTCAATAGAAAAAAAGCTTTCTTTTAGAAAAGGGATTAAGGAAAACAGGAGTTAAAATGCAAGTACAATAAAAATTTAGTAATCCAGGAAATCATCTATTTTGTATCATTTTGGCGGCATGGCCGAGTGGTAAGGCGGGGGACTGCAAATCCTTTTTCCCCAGTTCAAATCCGGGTGTCGCCTGATCAACATTAACAAAAAACCCGAAATCCCTTCTTTCTTCTGTTCTACTGATATAACTCGCGGGATTTTTCCCCGGTAGGAGCATAGGAAACAGACCATTGGTGCTTTGTTTATGTAGTCTGAAGGTTTTCTAAAAGAAGAGGTTGTGAATACTCGCCCGTATCTAGGATTCTTCTAATCTACTGTGGTAGAGGGACTATCAAGACTTTTCGATTCCCTTCTACTACCCTTCTTAATTATTAAGGAAGTGTCTAATGATTAGATTTTTAATCAGATTGTAGCCCCTGATAGGAAATTCAATTAAAAATTTTGGAAAGGGGCATAAGTTGCTTTATATACTACAGACTCGTAAGAATCTCTGGGTATTCGGGCAGTATTAGATTGGATGAATAATTGACTTTTATAGATATAGAAAGGGGGCAAAAAGAAATAATTTATTTTCTATAACCCCAGACCAAGCCCCGACTTTCACAACGGCAGTTGGGGGGAGGTACGGGTTTGTAGATCAAATGAGGAAATAAAAGCCTATAATAGATAGTGATTTCTCTTTTTTATAGATTTTATCCCCCTCCGTTTTGACTAGAAGGTCAACAAAAAAATAAAAAAATTTAGGCCTAAATTTTTTTATTTTTTTTATTCCTACATGTTTCCATTCCCTCGGGATGTTACTACATGTTTTACTTGTGTTTAATCTTTCCCGATTCAAAATCATAATCAATTTATTGGATTGGTTTCTCAATAGTGTTTGGTCATAATCCCTTTTTGACTCGGCGCCATTAATTCCACTATTATTAGTGAGGAATAATGGAATAATTCTTTCGTATTTATAGAGATAGGGGACATAATTCACATGGATATAGTAAGTCTCGCTTGGGCTGCTTTAATGGTAGTCTTTACATTTTCCCTTTCACTCGTAGTGTGGGGGAGAAGTGGGCTCTAGAAGTACTACTACAGGAAGGAACCAAACCGTATCGATTGTTTTATAGCTCGTTTTGCAACGTATTTTGGACTATTTAAAAGAAAAATCTCTGAATTTCAAATCCCATCGGACACCGGACTCCAATGGAGTAATCTATGATATGAATCATACTCTTTCAATCCGTGGGGTTGGACTCCTATTATCTTTATAGATGCATAAAGAAGAAGGCCGGGCGGACCCTTTTTTGATTTCTTTCCCTCTTTACTGTTCAAAGAGGAAGTCGTTTTGTTAAGTGTATACTCATTTTTCGATGAGAAATGATATAGAAGATAATGGTTGTCTAACGAGAGACTATGCAATAATAAGATCTTGCCTCAGGCGGGTTGCATATTGGGCGGTTTGGTTTCTAATTTGAGAAAGACAGTTTGTGCTTATTTCATATCTTCATATCACGGTTCGGGCGTTAAAAATAAGTTAAGTAAGGTTTCCTCTTACTTATTAGTAAAAGGAATTCTAATTATTAAGATAAGAAGTATTTCAGATTGATCAGATCAAATAAATGTAGCAAATTGGGTGTTATGTCAATTCCATAGAATATCTACATAAACTTAAGCCCTTATCTTTATTTTAATCTTTATTTTAGATTACAACTGACTAAGCGATGGATAGTATGGTAGAAAGAAATAGATGAATCTTTCTACATACTACCCATCGCTTAGAATACTGCCAATTCTAATTACCGCCCGCTCAGTTTAAAGACGTGAAGTTGGAAATCTTTTTCATTTGACTTCGTCAATTTTTGATAAGAACTCGGAAGGAAAGTTGCATTAAAATTCATTTGAATTAATCATTTTGACTGACTGTTTTTACGTAAATGATAAGTAGAAAAGCCGTAGGAACTAGAATGAATAGTGCAGTAGCAATAAATGCAAGAATATTTACTTCCATAATTTCGTCGGTTTTTTAATTCGCAATAACTCGGGATTTAATCCCCTAGAGATGGTAAATCTTTCGTCTGTAAATTCAATGAATGAATTACCTCTCGATGATCTTGAATCGCATCAATATCATGAATAACAATATCTGATCTATCAAATCAACCCGCCGCCGTGCCTTGAATAGTATAACATAGTAAGTTCTTTTATCCA